ATTGGATATTACAATATTCTAATACTACTAATAGATTACTAATAATCTATTCAAATATTCTATTTTTTTTTTCTCAAAAAAAAATTTCTAAAGATAGATTCTAAACGAAAGTCGAAAAGAAGCTAAAATAAAGCATTATAATATTAATTATATTAATTTTTGAAAATTTTAGAATTAATTAGAATTCTAGAGTTTCTTACTTTTGTTATTATAAATAGCAACTTCTATTCCCTCTTCAAATAGGAATACTACCGCTGGTTTTATGAAAAAACGCCAAAGCCCCTTATCGGATTTGAACCGATGACTTACGCCTTACCATGGCGTTACTCTACCACTGAGTTAAAGGGGCTCATTTGATTGAATTCTTGAATGATCTACTATGTGGATAAGATAGATCTATGAAACTAGATTAGAAATTCAATCTCTAAATCTAGAAAAAGTAAGTAACTATATTAGAAATTATATTATAATAGAATATTAATTAAATTTTTATTAAATAAATTATTTAATTAGAATTTGAAATTAGTATTCTCGATTAGAATTATTATATTCTAATTATTAAATTAAAATGAAATTATTCTAATCGATAATGGCCTATAATGGATAATGGCGATTAGAATGAATCTTAATATAAGAATAAAAAAATTCTATGGAATCTGAAAGGGGCAAAGATTCTTCAAATCGAGTCATACCATTTTCTTATATTGACAATTTCAAAAAACTGTTCATACTATGAACATAGTATGCTGGCGGTCGGGTAAATGTGCCCCCATCGTCTAGTGGTTCAGGACATCTCTCTTTCAAGGAGGCAACGGGGATTCGACTTCCCCTGGGGGTAGGGTATTACGAACGGAAGGGGATCGTGGATTCTTTTTTTTTTTTAATAAAAAAATCTGGAATTGATTCTTCCTGGGTCGATGCCCGAGCGGTTAATGGGGACGGACTGTAAATTCGTTGGCAATATGTCTACGCTGGTTCAAATCCAGCTCGGCCCAATAATTCACTGATCTGCCATGAAATAAGCCCCTTGTTCTCGCGAAATGCCTGATACGAAAAAAAGGAAAAAGTTCGGATATATCTCTACTTGTTCTTTATTTTATTTGTTTTATTTCTTTTTTTTCTCAAAATTCTGATCTTGCTAATCATCTAGACTCAGATCCGGATTTGTAAGTATAAAGTCTAAGAATAAAGAGTAATGTAAAGAAAAAAGAGTCTTTTTTTTTTTTTTTTACATTGAAAGATTTTTTTTATTCGATTTTGATTTGAAATAATGAAAAGATTACTAGCAATCCCTGTCCTTTTGTATCATTAAAGTGTATATCCATGTGAATATCACACTCCCCTTTCTGTTACAAGGCGTTGATTTCAATCGAAAATCGAAATATAAAGAAATATAAATATAAAAAAAGGGTTTGAATGAAATCATAATAATATGTATGCTGTACATTTTATTGCATTTCCCGGGGATTGTAGTTCAATTGGTCAGAGCACCGCCCTGTCAAGGCGGAAGCTGCGGGTTCGAGCCCCGTCAGTCCCGACGGATCTAATAATATTAAAAAAAAATGGAATAAAACAAATACATCAACTCATATCTCCCCCTTCTGCGAAAGGGGAGCAAATAGCACAATTTCATTTTCATTCCCAAGGGGATACTTCTTTTTTTTTTTTTTATTTATTTATTCTTATTACTTAATTCTTATGACTTATTTATTTAATATTTCTATATTTAATTCTTATTTAATTCTATTTAAATATTTTCTATACAAATTCTAGTTAATTTGAAATTTTATTTACTATTCAATTTAATTTGAATATTTGGAATATTTAATTTATTAATATTATGGAATTTATATTATTAAATAAAATTATTAAATTAATTATTTTAAATTAATTATTATTAAATTATTTAATTATTATTAAATAATTAATATTTTAATATTTACATATTAAATAGTTACATAAACATAATTAATAGTTACTTAATAGTTACATAATTAAGATTTAACTATACATAATTAAGATTTAACTATTTAATTTTTTTTCTTTTTTCAACTAGTACTGATTAATCGAAACATATGTGAATTAGTACAATTATTGGTAGCGTCATATTCAAGATTTAAAAAAATACTCTACTTAGTTTGGATTTTTCGATTACTCCTGACCCGTATAATGAAATCGAATCGAGTACCATATCTTTTCCGGTAGCCCCATACACAACACAAATAAATCACACAAAAAAATCGGATTTGTACGATACAAAATGAATTTAATTTCTTTGATAGAATCTTTTTTTTTTTAAGTATCTTTTTTCTTGGCTCCGATTTTGTCTAATCTCATTCAAATTTCAAATTGCGCACTTTTGTTTGGGTTTGGTTGTAACCAATCTAAGTGGAAAGGAAAGGTGGTTACATGATACGTCTCCCATGATTGTACAAAGAAGTCAAGAATTTTTTATTTTTTCGAGAAAAGAATATGAAAAATTAAAAAAAGTAAAGTAAATAAATTTGCAATTGAATCAAGAATCTGTTTTTAAATTCGGTATGGATAAACAATCTTTCTATGTTATACTATTGAATTCTCGACAATGAAGCGATTTGATAGCTCAGATATTGTTATTCATGATATTGATCCAATTCAATATCATCGAGATGGAATTCATCCCATTGAATTTAGAGTAGAGGCGAAAGATTTAGTATCTCTATGGGATTTAATCCCGAGTTTTTGCGAAGTAAAGAAAAATGAAAGAAACGATGAGATTATGGAAGTAAATATTCTTGCATTTATTGCTACTGCATTGTTTATTCTAGTTCCTACTGCTTTTTTACTTATAATATACGTAAAAACAGTTAGTCTTAGTCAAGGTGATTAATTTGAATGAAACTTGACTTCTTAGTTCTTATCAATGATTGACGGAATAAAATGAAAAGGATTACTAGTTTTCGTTTTAGATGAAATAAATAGACTAGAATTAGCAGTATTCTATGAGATCCCATAGTATGATAGAAAGAAATCTTTTTTTTTTTTTTTCTATCATACTACCTATTTTTGGTATTCTAATGTATAAAGTTATACTGTATGAAGATATAGGTTTAGTATAGATATAGATTAATCTAGAATCTCATATTGATATATCTAGATATCAATTCTCTATATGGAATGTACATAATATCCCAATTCTATTTCTTCATCTATTTGTGTTGATTCTAATTAATCTGAAATAGTCGAAATCGAAAGGCAGTTCTTACTTTTATTATTCTAATTCCTATAGTTCTGATTATTTTCAATATGAATCCCAACATCCACTGAAAAAATAAAATCAATAAAAAAAAAGTAAAAAATCTGAACATATAGTAATATTAATTATTAATATTAATAAAAGAAAATCAAGAAATCTTTTTTTTTTATTTCGAAGAAAGAATTGATCGAGCAGTTGACAGATCATCCAAGGAAAGGAGTTCTATAAAAACTTTTAAGGTTTCAACAAAACAAAGGATTAGTAAACCCTGCCCGTTTTTAATCCTTGAATCATGATATGAAATAAGTCAAGTTAATAAAATAAGGTATAGCATAAATCAATTTTATAAAAGAATAAAACAAATAATAAACTAAGCAAGAAAATATCTTATTTCCCATGGAAAAGTCACTTAATTTTAATCACTTTGAATATTTAAGAACCAATAACTATTTAATAGTTAATAAAAGAAGTACTTTTTTTCTCTTTGAACAGGAAAGAGACAAACAAAAAAAGGGAGGGCGATCCCTTCCCCCTCACCTCATTGTTGATATATAACTCTGGTAAGAACCACTTTATCGAAATAGATAATTTAGGAAAAATTTGGTTGGAATCAATTTCCTATCATTTGTATTCGTTTTACTTTGGAAATATGAACACCACAATCATTGAAATATTTGTTTGATTAAATTAAAAGAAAAGGGTATTATTCATATATTATTCATAGAATAGATTACTTCACTCAAATCCAATATAGATATAGAATTTTGAAATGAAGATATTTTAAATTCAATTAAATTGAATTTAAAGTTAAAGTTTAAAATCTTTGCAGAATAATGTATAAAACAATTGATACAGTTTGATTTCTCAACTCAATTAGTAGTACCCCTAGAGTCCACTTCTTCCCCATACTACGAGTGAAAGGGAAAATGTAAAGACTACCATTAAAGCAGCCCAAGCGAGACTTACTATATCCATGTGAATTATGTCCTCTATCTTTATGAATATGAAGGAATTTTTTATTAATGAATTTTTCTATTTAAGGAAGTTTTCTATTATTGTTCACTAATACTAATAATAGTAGAATCGCTGGCGCAGAGTCAAAAAAAATATCTTCAATATATTGATGAAACACTCCAAAAAAGCCAATTAATTTTAAGAAGTTTTTATATGATGACTGAAAAACTTTTAGTACAAACAAAATAAACAGTAAGACCCTTGGAAGTATCAAGGTGACTTTTCCTCCGCGTGCTTCTGTTGGGGGAAAATTCAACAAATTATATCAGCAAAAGGGAATAAGGTACTTTGCGTCTTTTGTTGATGAGGCGACACCCGGATTTGAACTGGGGAAAAAGGATTTGCAGTCCCCCGCCTTACCACTCGGCCATGCCGCCAAGACGACACAAAATAGACAAAAATATCGTCCTCCTTTATTTTGGAAAGGGGGACGATATTTTTTTTGTACTTGCACCGTGAATCCCATTTTTTTTAATCCCTTTCCAAAATTCCGAAAAATAAATCCTTCTTTTTTTTTTTTTTTGATTGGATTTTTTTTTTTCAATTAATTTTGTATAGTATTTCAAAACATACACTATTAAAATTCTTTCTGCTTTCTATATGAAATAAAAAAGTGACTTTTCTTTCACAAAAGACAAAATTAAGGACAAATTTGAACCATTAACTATTGACTGTGAATTTACGAACGATTCGTGGATTTGAATCGAAAATTGTATTTCCCTAATCTTAATGATATCGTAATGATATCAGAAAAAAAAAATGGATACCTAACCAATCAGTATTGATTCTTTTCAATACAAAATTATTCTCAATTTGAATTATAACACCAATTATGGGTATATGTAAACCCTAGAACATAAAATTTTACACAGATAGCTAATCTGATATCTTATCTGTCTAGAATTCCTCTATCAAAATGTGCTGTCAAAAATGGAACTGCAGTAAAGGGGGAGACAGGAATATATACATAGCTCTATCTAGTTCTATCTGGATATGCTTAATAAGCCTTCTTATGCACTTCAACAGTTTTGTTTATATATTCTTTTATATATTCTATATAATTAGAATATTCTATATAATTAGAAATAATTAGAATCGAATTTAATATTATATATAAAATAATTATATATAATTATATATAAAATATAATTATATATAAAAAAATATATATATATAATATATAAATCGAAAATATATACAAATAAATAAAAATACATCTTTTCTATGTATATGCAATTTTTTTTTGAATTAAACAAAGAAATCCACGAAAAAGCTAACTAAGTCTTAAAAAAAATAAACTTTCTAGTGTTTCTGATTATTGGTTCTTTATCCCATCGAAAGATGAAATCCTGAATCCATATCCATTTATTTTATCCATTTATTTTAGGGATATTCCAATCATATTGGAATATGTAATATCATAATAATGGTAGAAATTAAATCACGTTTTGTTTTGCTATTCTATACAAAATTTCCTAAGTCGAAGTTAAGTGTAATTTCTCAACCCCTTTCCAGTTGTATTTCTTGCAAATTCGAATTTGAGTATAAAATTATCTTTATTCCACCGTTCATATGTATTTCATACATTCCATATCCATCTATGGAGTTAGATAAAATTTTATGCGATTCTGTAAACAGAATAAAAATTCTATCATTGCTAGATCGATCTATATAATTGAATTGAATGAGGCACGATCCAATAATGAGATTTTAAAAATAGTTAATAAACGGGAAATTAAAAATGCTCGAGGATGTAAATGAGGGAATGTCTACAATACCTGGATTTAATCAAATCCAATTTGAAGGATTTTGTAGGTTCATTGATCAGGGCTTAACAGAAGAGTTTTCTAAGTTTCCAAAAATTAAAGATACAGATCAAGAAATTGAATTTCAATTATTTGTGGAAACATATCAATTAGTCGAACCATTGATAAAAGAAGGAGATGCTGTATATGAATCACTTACATATTCTTCTGAATTATATGTATCCGCGGGATTAATTTGGAAAAACAGTAAGGATATACAAGAACAAAAAATTTTTATTGGAAACATTCCTTTAATGAATTCCCTAGGAACTTTTCTAATAAATGGAATATACCGAATTGTAATCAATCAAATATTGCAAAGCCCCGGTATTTATTACCGCTCAGAATTGGATCATAACGGAATTTCGGTCTATATTGGGACTATAATATCAGATTGGGGGGGGAGAATAGAATTAGAGATTGATAGAAAAGCAAGGATATGGGCCCGCATGAGTAGGAAACAGAAAATATCTATTCTAGTTCTATCATCAGCTATGGGTTTGAATCTACGACAAATTTTAGAGAATGTGTGTTACCCTGAGATTTTCTTAGCTTTCCTGAATGATAAGGAAAAAAAAAAAATTGGATCAAAGGAAAATGCCATTTTGGAGTTTTATCAACAATTTACTTGTGTAGGGGGCGATCCGGTATTTTCTGAATCCTTATGTAAGGAATTACAAAAGAAATTCTTTCAACAAAGATGTGAATTAGGAAGGATTGGTCGATTAAATATGAACCGGAGACTGAATCTTGATATACCTCATACCAATACATTTTTGTTACCGAGAGATATATTGGCAGCTACAGATCGTTTGATTGAAATGAAATTTGGAATGGGTACGCTTGACGATATGAATCATTTAAAAAATAAACGTATTCGTTCTGTAGCGAATCTCTTACAAGATCAATTCGGATTAGCCCTGATTCGTTTAGAAAATGTGGTTAGGGGGACTATATGTGGAGCAATTAGGCATAAATTGATACCAACCCCTCAAAATTTGGTAACTTCAACTCCATTAACAACCACTTATGAATCTTTTTTTGGATTACACCCATTATCTCAAGTTTTGGATCGAACTAATCCATTGACACAAATAGTTCATGGGAGAAAATCGAGTTATTTGGGTCCTGGAGGGTTAACAGGACGAACTGCTAGTTTTCGAATACGAGATATCTACCCCAGTCACTATGGGCGCATTTGCCCCATTGACACGTCTGAAGGAATCAATGTTGGACTTATTGGATCTTTAGCAATTCATGCCAAGATTGATCGTTGGGGGTCTTTAGAAAGCCCATTTTATGAAATTTCTGAGGGATCAAAAAAAGTACGGATGCTTTATTTATCACCAAAGAGTGAGGAATACTATATGTTAGCAGCAGGAAATTCCTTGGCGTTGAATCGAGGTGTTCAGGAAGAACAGGTTGCGCCAGCTCGATATCGTCAAG